CTCTAGTTTTCGATTATAAAAGATGGAATCGACCAAATCGATATATAAAAAATGATAAACTTGAAAATACTCTAAGAAATGAAATGTCACAATATTTTTTTTATACATGCCAAAGTGATGGAAAAGAACGAATATCTTTTACATATCCCCCCAACCTTTCAACTTTTTTTGAAATGATCCAAAAAAAGATCCCTTCATTTACAAGAGAAAAAGCACCTTCGGATCAAGTTTCTACTTGTTGGAGTTTGATCAATGAAGAAAAAAAGGACAACCTAAAAAACGCATTTTTAAATCGAATTGAAGCTTTAGATAAGGAATGGTCTATTGAAAATATACTGGAAAAAACGACTCGATTTTGTCATAACGAAACTAAAAAAGAATATTTACCTAAAATTTATGATCCATTTTTGCATGGGATCTCTCGCGGAAGAATCAAAAAATTATCTCCATTCCAAATCAAAACCAAAACCTATAAAAAAAAGAATATAAGAGAATCTTGGATAAACAAGATTCATGGTATACTTCTGAAGATTAATTCTCACAAATTTGAGCAAACAATAGAAAAATTTAATAGAAAATCTTTATCAATAGAGAAAAAACTTGCTTTTTTTTCAGAACCCCAAGAAGAAAAAATCCATTCAGAAGAAGAAATAAAAATTTTTAAATTTTTATTTGATGTCGTTATAATTGATAATAATGATCAAACTCTTATAAAAAATTTTTTTGATTTCTATAAAATCAAAAAAAAAGTTCCTCAATGGTCATACAAATTAACAAGTGACTTGGAAGAATTGGAAGGCGAAACTGAAGAAAATGTACCAACGGAGCCAGGACTTCGTTCAAGAAAAGCAAAACGTGTAGTGGTTTTTACTGATAAAGAGCCGCATAACGAGATTTATACTAATCTCAAAGATAATCAAAATTCTGATCAAAACGATGAAATGGCTTTGATCCGTTATTCACAACAATCTGATTTTCGTCGAGAGCTAATTAAAGGATCCATGCGTTCCCAAAGGCGTAAAACTGTTATTTGGGAATTTTTTCAAGCAAAAGTACATTCGCCCCTTTTTTTTGATAGAATTTCTAAACTTTTTTTTTTTTCGTTTGATATATGGGGGCTAAAAAAAAAAATGCTTAGAAATTTCATGTGGAAAAAAAAAATTTTTTTTAATAAAAAAGAAGAAGAACAATCAAAAATCGAAGAAAAAAGACGCATAGAAATTGCAGAAACTTGGGATAGCTTCCTATTTGCTCAAATAATAAGAGGTTCTCTCTTAGTAACTCAATCTATTCTTAGAAAATATATTATATTACCTTTATTGATAATAATTAAAAATAGCATCCGTATCTTATTATTTCAAATTCCCGAGTGGTCTGAGGATTTAAAGGATTGGAAACGTGAAATGCATGTTAAATGTACTTATAATGGGGTTCAACTATCCGAAACAGAATTTCCTAGAAACTGGTTAACGGATGGTATTCAGATAAAAATTCTATTTCCGTTTTATCTTAAACCTTGGCATAAATCTAAATTTCAATCATCTCAGAAGGCTCGACTAAAAAAAACAAAAGGAGAAAAAAACGATTTTTGTTTTTTAACGGTTTGGGGGCTGGAAACTGACCTACCGTTCGGTTCTGCCAAAAAAAAGCCTTCTTTTTTTGAACCCATTTTTAAAGAATTAAAAAAAAGAATCAAAAAATCCAAAACTAAGTCTTTTCTGGTTTTAAGGATTTTCAAAGAAAGAGCAACAATTTTCCTAAAAGTCACAAAAGAAATTAAAAACTGGATTATCAAAAGCTTACTTTTTCTAAAAGGAAAAATAACAAATCTTTCAAAACGAAATCGAATTCCATTAGTTGGCCTAAGAGAAATATATGAATTAAATGAAACTAAAAAAGATTCAATAATGAATAATCAGATGCTTCATGAACTATCTGTTCAAAAAAAATCCATGGAGTGGACAAATTCTTCACTCAGCGAAAACAAAATAAAAAATGTGATTGATAGAATAAAGAAAATCAGAAATCAAACAGAAGAAATTTCAAAAGAAAAAGAAACCCTAACTAATAGTTATAACAAACCGTGTTATGATTCTAAAATAATTGAGTCATCAAAAAAAAGTTGGAAGACATTCAAAAGAAAAAATACCCGATTAATTCGTAAATCCTTTTTTTTTATAAAATTTTGCATTGAACAACTATCTATAACTATTTTTCTAGGTATCATTAATATTCCAAGAATTACTACACAGCTTTTTTTGAAATCAACAAAAACAATTTTTGATAGATATATTTACAAGAATGACGAAAATGGAGCAAAAAAAAAAAATAAAAAAAATACCATTTTTTTTATTTCGGCTATAAAAAATTTAATATCAAAAAAAAAATTTTTTAGTTATGACCTATACTCTTTATCACAAGCATATGTATTTTATAAATTATCACAAAAAAAAGTTAGTAACTTTTCTAAATTAAAGGCTGTTTTTGAAGATAACATATACATAACATCCTTTTTTGTTAAGAATCAAATAAAGGATTTTTTTCAAGAACAAGGAATCTTTCATTATGAATTGAAAGATAAAACCCTTTTAAATTCTGAAGTAAATCCATGGAAAAACTGGTTACGAAGTCATTCTCAATATAATTTACCTCAGATTGCATGGGTTAGATTAGTAACCCAAAAATGGAAAAAGAAAATAAACCAAGACTCTCCCGTTCTAAATTCAAGTTTAACCAAAGCGGATTCATATGAAAAAAACAAATTTGATAATTACAATTACAAAAAACAAAACTTTTTCGAGGCCAACTCGTTTGTAAATCCAAAACATAATTTAAAAAAAGATTCTATATATAATCTTTTTTGCTACAAATCTATTCATTCTACAGAAAAAATTTTTGATATGTCTATAGGCATTGCTCTAGATAATTCTTTAATCTCTTGTTTTCTAGAAAAATATAATATTCGGGGTATAGGGGAAATTCGGCATAGAAAATATTTGGATTGGAGAATTCTAAACTTTTGGTTTAGAAAAAAAGTCAATATTGAGCCTGATACTAAGAGTACAAAAAAATATATTAAGACTCAAGTTCAGAATTCTCAAAGAATTTCTAAAATAACTAAGACGGGTCTTGCCAATAAAAACAGTTTCTTTTTTGATTGGATGGGAATGAATGAAGAAATACTAAATCATCGTATAACAAATTTTGACTTTTTTTTCTTTCCGGAATTTTTCTTAGTTTCTAGTACATATAAAATCAAACCGTGGGTCATACCAATTAAATTACTTCTTTTCAATTTTAATGAAAAAAATACGGTGAATAAACGGATCACTCTAAAGAAAAAAGGTGTTATACCATCAAACGAAAAAAAAAACCTTCGATTTTATAAAGAAGAAAATGAATCGGCAGGTCAAGAAGAGTTTGAATCAGATAAAGAAACAAAAAGAAATCCGGAATCAGCTCTATCAAACCAAGAAAAAAATATTGAAGAAATTTATGCAGAATCGAAGATAAAAAAACGTAAAAATAAAAAACAACCAAAAAGCAATACCGAAGCGGAACTTGATTTATTTCTCAAAAGGTATTCGCGTTTTCAATTGCGATGGAATTGTTTTTTTAATGAAAAAATTCTCAATAATGTAAAAGTATACTGTCTCTTGGTTAGACTAAAAAATCCAAACGAGATAGCGATATCTTCTATTGAAAGAGGAGAGATGAGCCTAGATATTCTAATGATTGAGAAGAATTTCACTTTTGCAAAATTAATGAAAAAAGGAATATTGATTATTGAACCTGTCCGTTTGTCTGTAAAAAACGATGGACAACTTATTATATATAGAACCATAGGGATTCCGTTGGTTCATAAAAATAAACACAAAATAAGTAAAAGATACAAAAAAAAAAGCTATATTGATAAAAAAAATAATTATGATTTCTTTGTCCCTGAAAATATTTTATCCCCTAAACGACGTAGAGAATTTCGAATTCTAATTTGTTTCAACTTAACAAAAAAAAATGCGAGGGATAGAAATTCAAGATTTGATACGAATATTCAAAACTTGACCGCAGTTTTGCATAAAAAGAAAGATCTTGATAAGGATAAAAATAACCTAATTAAATTAAAATCCTTTCTTTGGCCCAATTTTAGATTAGAAGATTTAGCTTGTATGAATCGCTATTGGTTTAATACTACTAACGGAAATCATTTCAGTATGATAAGAATACATATGTATACGCGATTTCAAATTCATTAATGATCGATTCTTTTTACTATATTTTTACTATATATAATATATAAGTTACGATATATGAAAACAATTGTATGCACAAATATGAGGGATTTTTTTAAATTCAATCTTTATACATGAGATTCATTTAATTTAATCAATGACATAGATACCAATCAGAGCGGATTCATAAATAAATTAACAGAATCCTCCTTTTAGATCGAAATTTTGATTTTTTTATAAAATTAAGAAGTTGATAATGAAATTCGGCTCCTTGTACAAAAAAACTACCATTATTATTACTGATCAGTAAAATTCATATCTTTCAATTCATATTAAAAGGGGAAGGATTTCTTTTTATGATAAAAAATACATTCATTTCATTTCAAGAAAAAAAAGAAGAAAGCAAGGGCTCTGTTGAATTTCAAGTATTCAGTTTCACTAATAAGATCCGAAGACTTACTTCACATTTAGAATTGCACAGAAAAGATTATTTATCTCAGAGGGGTCTACGAAAAATTCTGGGAAAACGTCAACGACTGTTGGCTTATTTGTCAAAAAAAAATAGAGTACGTTATAAAGAATTAATAAATCAGTTGAATATTCGGGAATTAAAAACTCGTTAAATTCCAAAATTGTGAATTAGTTCATTTTTTCGATCTTGAATTTTTTAATAAACTTCTTTTTCAGCAATCTAATTCATGCCAGAACGAATCAAGGAAAAACTTATGAAGAGACCAGTTACAGGAAAAGATCTTATGATAGTCAATATGGGACCTCACCACCCATCCATGCATGGTGTTCTTCGCTTAATTGTTACTCTAGATGGTGAGGATGTTGTTGACTGTGAACCCATATTGGGTTATTTACACAGAGGAATGGAAAAAATTGCAGAAAACCGGGCAATTATACAATATTTACCTTATGTAACGCGGTGGGATTATTTAGCTACTATGTTTACAGAAGCAATAACAGTAAATGGACCAGAACAATTGGGAAATATTCAAGTTCCTAAAAGGGCCAGCTATATCAGAGTAATTATGCTGGAATTAAGTCGTATAGCTTCGCATCTGTTATGGCTTGGCCCTTTTATGGCAGATATTGGGGCACAGACTCCCTTTTTCTATATTTTCAGAGAACGAGAATTTGTATATGATCTATTCGAAGCTGCCACCGGTATGAGAATGATGCATAATTTTTTTCGTATTGGAGGAATAGCGGCTGATTTACCTTATGGTTGGATAGATAAATGCTTAGATTTTTGTGATTATTTTTTAACAGAGGTTGTTGAATATCAAAAACTGATTACACGAAATCCTATTTTTTTAGAACGCGTTGAAGGCGTTGGGATTATTGGTGGGGAAGAAGCAATAAATTGGGGTTTATCCGGACCAATGCTACGCGCATCCGGAATACCATGGGATCTTCGTAAAGTTGATCGTTATGAGTCTTACGATGAATTTGAATGGGAAATTCAGTGGCAAAAACAAGGAGATTCATTAGCTCGTTATTTAGTACGACTTAATGAAATGACAGAATCCGTCAAAATTATTCAACAGGCTCTGGAAGGACTTCCGGGGGGTCCCTATGAGAATTTAGAAAGCAGAGGCTTTGATAAAAAAAGGAATCCAGAGTGGAATGATTTTGAATATCGATTCATTAGTAAAAAACCTTCCCCTACTTTTGAATTATCGAAACAAGAACTTTATGTAAGAGTTGAAGCTCCAAAAGGGGAATTGGGAATTTTTCTCATAGGAGATCAAAGTGGTTTTCCTTGGAGATGGAAAATCCGACCGCCGGGTTTTATTAATTTGCAAATTCTTCCTGAACTAGTTAAAAGAATGAAATTGGCTGATATTATGACGATACTCGGTAGCATAGATATAATTATGGGAGAAGTTGATCGTTAAAATGATAATTTATGCAACAGAAGTACAAACTATAAATTCTTTTGTTAGATTGGAATCTTTCAAAGAGGTCTATGGACTCATATGGATATTTGTCCCTATATTTTCTCTTGTATTGGGAATCATAACAGGTGTACTAGTAATTGTGTGGTTAGAACGAGAAATATCTGCAGGGATACAACAACGTATTGGACCTGAATACGCCGGCCCATTGGGAATTCTTCAAGCTCTAGCCGACGGGACAAAACTACTTTTCAAAGAAGATCTTCGCCCATCTAGAGGAAATACTCCTTTATTTAGTATTGGACCATCTATAGCAGTTATCTCTATTTTACTAAGTTATTCAGTAATTCCCTTTAGCAATCACCTTGTTTTAGCGGATCTCAATATCGGTCTTTTTTTATGGATTGCCATCTCAAGTATTGCTCCGATTGGACTTCTTATGTCAGGATATGGATCAAATAATAAATATTCTTTTTTAGGTGGTCTGCGAGCTGCTGCCCAAGCGATTAGTTATGAAATACCATTAACTCTATGTGTTTTATCAATATCTCTACGTGCGATTCGTTGAAACATAAATGTTTATTTTGACTATTCCGTTTCTTTTAGACGACTACGTTAAAAAACGGAATATATATATTTATCTTTCGGATTAATCTTAATAAAAGGAATTTGATAGTTATATATGAGTGAAAAAAAACGGCTCAGAAATTAGCAGTAAAAAGAAAAATTAAGTCTCATTTCCTATGTACAAAGGTTAAACGGAAATAAACATAAGCGTAAGAATCGCTTTACCCCAAGGTTGGTTGATTAGTCATCCTGGCTTGAAGCGGGTTAAAAAAACTATTAACCGTATGGCGTTTTCACTATCAGTTATATAGATTACCATACATGTATTACCAAGTGAGCGGCAATTAGGTAAAAACGCGTGGATGGTTAGAAACACCAAAATACACAAAGAATTTGTAATAGAGATTAACCAAATTGAAAAGGATATTTATGCATAACATAAGAGAACAAAAAAAGAAGGTTAATTGGGGCTTGAAATTAGTAGAAATGATCAGGCAGTACTCCCCAAGATTCCGATTCAGAGTATGCTCCCATCCACCGATAAATGTAATGACTATCAGAAACGAAATAATCCTTTATTTTTTACTTTTTTTTCTAAAAAAGAAAGAAGAATAGGAACGAAACAAGGATATTTATTTTCATATATTTCTAAAATAAAATAGAATTTCTATCATGAATAATAAACTAATAGGATATCTAATTCTTTTTCGTAATTGAAAATCGCGACGGGCTTAAATACCTAGTTTTATTTTTACAAGGAGTGTTTTATTAAAGGATTAAGTTATTACTCAACAAATAGAAATGAAAATTTGTAAAGGATGAGATGAATTCCGAAGCGCTTTTTTATTCTTAGTATTTGAGCAGACAGAATTCCATTGGTATAATTCGGGACCCCAGATATATTTCTATTTAATCTATTTTCGAACACCTCATATCCATCTAAATAATATGAATCTGGTCCTTAGATTTATTTATGGCCCCCGAGGAGCCGTATGAGGCGAAGACCTCATGTACGGTTTTGTAATAGCGGTGAGAATAGTAATGTTATCACCGACTAGGATTATCTAACAGTTTAAGTACAGTTGATATAGTTGAGGCACAATCAAAATATGGTTTTTGGGGATGGAATTTGTGGCGTCAACCTATAGGTTTTATCATTTTTCTAATTTCTTCACTAGCAGAATGCGAGAGGTTACCGTTTGATTTACCAGAAGCGGAAGAAGAATTAATAGCAGGTTATCAAACTGAATATTCCGGTATCAAATTTGGTTTATTTTACGTTGCTTCTTATCTAAATCTATTAATTTCCTCATTATTTGTAACAGTTCTATACTTAGGCGGTTGGAATATTTCTATTCCGTATATATCTATTCTGGAGCTATTTGAAAGGGATCAAATTTTTGGACCAACAATTGGTATCTTTATTACATTAGCTAAAACTTATTTGTTCTTGTTCATTTCTATCGCAACCAGATGGACTTTACCTAGGCTAAGAATGGATCAACTATTAAATCTTGGATGGAAATTTCTTTTACCGATTTCCCTTGGTAATCTATTATTAACAACTTCTTTCCAACTCTTTTCACTCTAAATTGAAAATAAAGCCAACATATTCATTACTTGTTTTAAACAAGAGAAAGAAACAAAGATCAAATTATTCATAGATAATTACAATATGCTTCCTATGATAACCGGGTTCATTAATTATGGTCAACAAACCCTACGAGCTGCAAGGTATATTGGTCAGGGTTTCATGATTACCTTATCCCACACAAATCGTTTACCTGTAACTATTCAATATCCCTATGAAAAATTAATAACATCAGAACGTTTCCGCGGTCGAATCCACTTCGAATTTGATAAATGCATTGCTTGTGAAGTATGTGTTCGAGTATGTCCTATAGATCTGCCTGTTGTTGATTGGAAATTGGAAACAAATATTCGAAAAAAACGATTGCTTAATTACAGTATTGATTTTGGAATTTGTATATTTTGTGGTAATTGTGTTGAGTATTGTCCAACAAATTGTTTGTCAATGACTGAAGAATATGAATTTTCAACTTATGATCGTCACGAGTTGAATTATAATCAAATAGCTTTGGGTCGTTTACCAATGTCAGTAATTGACGATTACACTATTCGAACAATTTTAAATTCACCTCAAACCAAAAACGAGTAAACCCATTAATAAAAAAAAAATGAAAAAATGTTGAATTATATAAAGAATTAAATTAAAAACTTGTATTGTATTTATAGAATAATATTAAGTATTAAGGCTCATACTTTTAATATATTCGTAATTACTTTCTTGAAATAGATAGGTTAAAAATACTAGAATAAAAAAAGCGAAACTGTCTAATAATTGTATCTACATCAATTCATATACATTAGATTCTAATTTCACTCTATTAGAAACATATTAAAAACAAACTCCCCGGTTAAATTAATAAGGTCATGAAAAGGATTTCGATTTTTTCTTTTTTTATGGATTTGCCTGGACCAATACATGATTTTCTTTTAGTTTTTCTGGGATCCGGTCTTCTAGTAGGAGGTCTGGGAGTGGTATTACTTCCTAACCCAATATTTTCAGCCTTTTCCTTAGGATTTGTTCTTGTTTGTATATCTTTATTGTATATTCTAGCAAATTCCCATTTTGTAGCTGCTGCACAACTCCTTATTTACGTGGGGGCCATAAATGTTTTAATCATATTTGCTGTGATGTTCATGAATGATTCAGAATATTCCACAGATTTCAATCTGTGGACTGTTGGGAATGGGATTACTTCATTGGTTTGTACAACTATTCTTTTTTCATTAATTTCGACTATTCTCGATACGTCATGGTATGGGGTTATTTGGACTACAAAATTAAACCAGATTTTAGAGCAAGATTTAATAAGTAATAGTCAACAAATAGGAATTCATTTATCAACAGATTTTTTTCTTCCATTTGAACTCATTTCAATAATTCTTTTAGTTGCTTTGATAGGTGCAATTTCTGTGGCTCGTCAATAAAAAAGGTTCTAATTAGTAAAGACCAAAGAAAACTTTGTGTTTGTGTATGTTATGATATTTTTTTACGTTCATTCAATTTAATTGAATACTCTTTCATATTTTAAATATCAATTTGTATATTTTATATATCTTTGAAATTTTTTCCCTAATATAGTTTTTATTCGTACTTTCTTGTTATATTCTAGATGATTGAATCCGGTCAAATGAATCAAAATTGATAAGGAGTTGCTCAATGATACTCGAACATGTACTTGTTTTGAGTGCCTATTTATTTTTGATTGGTCTTTATGGATTGATCACGAGTCGAAATATGGTTAGGGCTCTTATGTGCCTTGAACTTATACTCAATGCAGTTAATATGAATTTCGTAACATTTTCTGATTTTTTTGATAATTCCCAACTAAAAGGGGATATTTTCTGCATTTTTGTTATAGCAATTGCAGCCGCTGAAGCAGCTATTGGATTAGCTATAGTCTCGTCAATTTATCGTAACAGAAAATCAACTCGCATCAACCAATCGACCTTATTAAATAAGTAGCATAAATAAATAAATTATAGGTTGAAATTTGCATATATGATAGGTTATGACTTACTAGATTTTATTTGTGAAAATCTAAGAAATCAAAGTATTTTAGCCCCATTTTTTATCAATTGAGCCAGAATTCATTAAAAAAATTCTATTAAAGTAAATCATTGCTTCATCTAGTATTTTAATATATCATTTAGTTAGAAGTTTACTAGATTGAAAATTTATGACATTAAAAAAACTATAGATCCTATGTCACATTCAGTAAAAATTTATGATACCTGTATAGGATGTACTCAATGTGTCCGAGCATGCCCTACAGACGTATTAGAAATGATACCGTGGGATGGATGTAAAGCTAAGCAAATAGCTTCTGCTCCAAGAACCGAGGATTGTGTTGGTTGTAAGAGATGTGAATCCGCCTGTCCAACGGATTTTTTGAGCGTTCGAGTTTATTTATGGCATGAAACCACTCGAAGCATGGGTCTAGCTTATTGATATGTTACCGAAAACCTCATTTGAATAAATTTGGAATAAATTTTATTTTTTTTATTGACAAGTACTCGTACTCAAAAAAGTTCAACTATATTTTTTTATTTATATATTTTTTTTGAGTACGCGTTCTTTGGACCTGGTGTATCTTGTCTTTACCACGAATGATTTTCCTTGGTTAACAATAATTGTTGTTTTTCCAATATCTGCCGGTTCCTTAATGTTATTTCTCCCACATAGGGGAAATAAAGTCACTAAATGGTATACTATATGCATTTGTATCTTAGAACTTCTTCTAACGACCTACGCTTTTTGTTATAATTTTAAAATGGACGATCCGTTAATTCAACTGTCCGAAGATTATAAATGGATCAATTTTTTTGATTTTTATTGGAGACTGGGACTAGATGGACTTTCCATAGGAACGATTTTATTGACGGGATTTATTACTACTTTAGCTACTTTAGCGGCTTTTCCAGTTACTCGGGATTCCCGATTATTCCATTTCCTGATGTTAGCAATGTACAGCGGTCAAATAGGATCATTTTCTTCTCGGGATCTTTTACTTTTTTTCATCATGTGGGAATTAGAATTAATTCCCGTTTATCTCCTTTTATCCATGTGGGGCGGAAAGAAACGTCTGTATTCAGCTACAAAATTTATTTTATACACTGCAGGAAGTTCTATTTTTTTATTAATAGGAGTTTTAGGTATAAGTTTATATGGTTCGAATGAACCAACATTAAATTTAGAACTATTAGCTAATCAATCCTATCCTGTCACACTCGAAATACTATTTTATATTGGATTTCTTATTGCTTTTGCCGTCAAATCACCGATTATACCTTTACATACTTGGTTACCTGATACCCACGGCGAGGCACATTACAGTACCTGTATGCTTCTCGCTGGAATCTTATTAAAAATGGGAGCATATGGGTTAGTTCGAATCAATATGGAATTATTACCTCACGCTCATTCTATGTTTTCTCCTTGGTTGATGGTAGTCGGTACAATCCAAATAATTTATGCAGCTTCAACATCTCCCGGTCAACGTAATTTAAAAAAGAGAATAGCCTATTCTTCTGTATCTCATATGGGTTTTATAATTATAGGTATTGCTTCTATAACGGATCCTGGGCTTAATGGAGCTATTTTACAAATAATCTCTCATGGATTTATCGGCGCTGCACTTTTTTTCTTGGCAGGAACGAGTTATGATAGAATTCGGCTTGTTTATCTTGATGAAATGGGTGGAATGGCTATCTCCATTCCAAAGATATTTACAATGTTCACTATCTTATCGATGGCTTCCCTTGCATTACCGGGCATGAGTGGTTTTGTTGCAGAATTAATCGTTTTTTTTGGAATAATTACCAGCCAAAAATATTTCGTAATTTCAAAACTTTTAATTATTTTTGTAATGGCAATTGGAATGATATTAACTCCTATATATTTATTATCCATGTCACGCCAAATGTTCTATGGATACAAGTTAATTAATGCCAAAAACTTTTCTTTTTTTGATTCCGGACCCCGAGAGTTATTTCTTTCAATCTCTATTCTTCTACCCATAATTGGTATTGGGATTTATCCTGATTTTGTGCTCTCATTAGCAAGTGACAAGGTCGAATCCATTTTATCTAATTATTTTTATGGATAGGTTTCAGGAAATAAAAAAAAAACATTAAATTGAATTATAATAAGAAGTCTTTGGTTTTTGTATTGTGAGAACCTTTTGAATCATTGTACTACTTGATTCAAAAGGTTCTTGATGATTTACTACTAAAACTCAATTAGATTTCTTAACTTATATGAAGTTATATATAGATGCTATTCGTTTTTTTTTTTTATTCCTTTCTTTTTTGGTTAATGCTTTATTTAATTCGATGTAAATGAACCATAACTATGTAAACCTATTCCTAAAAGATTGACGCCAAAATAGCATATCCAAATTAAAAGAAAGCCTATCGAAGCCACAATTGCAGAATTTATACCCCGAACATTCCTATTTGTTTTAATATGTAAATAAATTGCGAATATGGTCCAAGTAATAAATGCCCAGGTTTCTTTTGGATCCCAATTCCAATATGAACCCCATGTTTCATTAGCCCATACAGCTCCTGAAAGAATGCCGACGGTTAAAAAGATAAATCCAAGGCTAATAATACGAAAACTCCAATAATCTAATTGTTCAATCAATTGATACCTATAATAATTTCTAGAAAAACTAAAATTAATGTTTTGTTGTAGTAAAATAGAATTTCTTTCGTTTATGTAGTAAAGTACATCAAAAGAAAATAATTCATTTAATAAAAATTTTTTTTTCATATTCTTTTTCCAAAAAGTAGATCCGACTTTGCGAAATGTAATGACTAGAAGAGCTATTGATAATAATGATCCACATAACAGAGCGCCATAGCCTAATATCATCATACTTACGTGCATCATTAACCACTGGGACTGGAGAGCTGGTACTAATATTGCAGACTGAGGCATTTTGTTTAAAAGACCTGAAGTAGCAAAACCCTGAATAAAAATAGCACTTGGCGCAGTTATTGCGTTTAAGTGATTTTTTTGTTTTTTATTAAAATAGGAAACCATATGAATAATTGAAAAAGCCCATGAAAGAAAAATTAATGATTCATATAAATTGCTTAATGGAAAATGTCCTGAATAAATCCAACGCGTGAATAATAATCCTGTTATACCAAAAAATGTAATTACGATTCCTTTATCTGATGAATCAAAAAATCCTATGATTTCATCGAAATTAACTAATAAAGTGAAAAAATAAATTGTTAGTACAATTGAAACGACCGAAAAAGATATATGAGTTAATATATGCTCTAAAATTGAAAAAATCATAAAAAATATGTTAAAAATTAATAAATTAATACTGGGTTTTACCCGATTTTATAAAAAAAGTCGGGTATTAATTTGATTCTAAAACTTATAATATCTCTTTTATAAGATCTTATGCCGCTACTCGGACTCGAACCGAGATGCTATAGCACTGCTTCCTAAGAGCAGCGTGTCTACCAATTTCACCATAGCGGCAACTTGTTCAAAACAATACTAACAATTTTTGACTCAATCGTCGAGATTCAAATTGAAATAAAGGATTGAAATAACGAAACCAATTCAATGGAATTTACAATTGATTTTCTTAAAAAAAGTGCTTTTTCTAAAAATGAAAACTTCTCCAAAATGCTTAGAAATTTGAAATAAAATAAGATTTGCCTAAGTTGCTCAAGAGAAATGAAAAAAAAAATAATAATAATTCTCAAAATATCTACTTTCATGCATCTTTTTATATTGTACAAACATAAGATTTTTTGATCATTTAAAAATAATATCATATATTATTATTTATTCTTATTATCTAATATTCACTTGTTGTGGATAGATGCTTTTATAATTTTGATTCCAAGTTAAAGAATAAAAGAATTAAGAGAAATAATAATTCCTAAAGATATAAAGTGCAAAATTTTGCACTTAAATTAATGAATCTATTGATTTCGCTTAAAGATCTTGTATTTCCTCTTAACGAAGAAATACAAGATCTTTGTTTATTATTGCATCAAGGTGGTGATGGGGAAAATTAGAATCCCCCTTTTGGAAATAAAAAAATAAATAGGAACCAAAAGAGGAAAAAAAGAGGAAAAAAAAGATAATATATAGATAAAAAAGAAAGGTTCCTATTTATTTTTTTATATGTATTCTAAAAAATTGGTTTTTAAGTTAGGCTAATTCTAATTATTCTAATGTTTTTTATTTATTTTGTTGGACAAAAAAACTTTTTGAATTACCTGTAGAAAGCGATTTCCCTAAGGAAAAGGCTTTCAACGATGTCCAATATCCCTTCCTTTTCCAAATTTTTTTACGAATACGCTTTTTCGAGATAGAAGTACGTTTTTTTGGAACTGCCATTCAAAAATGAAAAAAAAAGTTTTTCAGTGGTATAATTGGATGTCAAAGACATTTCTATTCTTTCGTACTCCATATCGAGTGGTTTTTTCTTTCAAATTTTATTATATCTTATTTTTAAAACAAAAAAGACATTCAAAAGGTTAAAATCCAACTGTTTTTTACTTTTTTTTTTTTTTAACGTTTGAAATTCGTATGAGAGTGCTCATTTAATTAATCTATACTTATAGAGTATATTATCACAAAAATTATGAAATTTCTTCACTTCATATGTAAAAAAAAATCTCTATTATAATAATATTTCTTGAAAAAAAAAAAAAAAAGCTCGCTTAGTGTACTGTAAGACAATCACTAAATTCCACAATTCAAATTCATTCCTTAAAAATTCTAAATAATCAAACTAAAATAACTTTTTTAGGTAAAGTTTTTTTATTCTATAATTAATATTAAATCTTTTTTTGTCGTGTAAATCTTTGTTCTATTCTTAATATATGTATATAAATTATTGTAATACGGAATTATAATTCACTTTTTATGTATCTGCATAAAATCACAATTTTGTTTAGTAGTAATAAAAAAAAAAAAGACAAATAGTTTTTTTTACAGTAACTTAGTAATATTATTTAATCACTTCTAATTTTTAGATTTGAATATATATTTCTTTTCAAAGGATTATACTAATTCAAAAAATTTCTATTTAGGTTTGAAATCACGTGCTTTTGTATTGTCCCCTTTGAAAAAAATATATATATACAAACCAGTGAATAAGAAATAATAAATTTAAGAATAAAATAAAAAGGGTTTTTTATTTTATGGAACATACATATCAATATTCATGGATCATCCCTTTCATTCCACTTCCAGTACCTATTTTACTAGGAGTTGGACTTCTACTTTTTCCGACAGCAACAAAAAACCTTCGACGTATGTGGACTTTTCTGAGTATTTTTTTGTTAAGTATAGTTATGATCTTTTCGCTCTATCTATCTATTCAACAAATTTTTCTAAGTTGCATTCATCAAAATGTATGGTCTTGGACCATAAATAATGAATTTTCTTTTGAGTTCGGTTTCTTTATTGATCCACTTACTTCTATTATGTTAATATTAATTACAACTGTTGGAATTTTGGTTCTGATTTATAGTGATAATTATATGTCTCATGATCAAGGATATCTGAGGTTTTTTGCTTATATGGGTTTTTTTAATACTTCAATGTTAGGATTAGTTACTAGTTCTAATTTGATACAAGTTTATTTTTTTTGGGAATTAGTTGGAATGTGTTCGTATTTATTAATAGGTTTTTGGTTCACACGACCTATTGCAGCGAATGCTTGTCAAAAAGCTTTTGTAACTAATCGTGTAGGGGATTTTGGTTTATTATTAGGGATTTTAGGTCTTTATTGGATAACTGGTAGTTTCGAATTTCAGGATTTGTTCGAAATATTCAATAATTTAATTTTAAATAATAGAGTAAATCTCTTATTCCTTACTTTGTGTGCATTTCTATTATTTGTGGGTCCTATTGCTAAATCTGCACAATTTCCTCTTCATGTATGGTTGCCTGATGCCATGGAGGGCCCTACTCCTATTTCGGCTCTTATACATGCTGCTACTATGGTAGCGGCGGGAATTTTTCTTGTAGCTCGTCTTCTTCCTCTTTTTATAGTTATCCCTTCTATAATGTATATAATATCTTTGATAGGTATAATAACAGTACTCTTAGGAGCGACTTTAGCTCTTGCTCAAAAAGATATTAAGAGAGGTTTAGCCTATTCTACAATGTCTCAACTGGGTTATATGATGTTAGCTCTAGGTATGGGGTCTTATCGAGCCGCTTTATTTCATTTGATTACTCATGCTTATTCGAAAGCTTTGTTGTTTTTAGGATCTGGATCCATTATTCATTCAATGGAAGCTATAGTTGGCTACTCTCCCGATAAAAGTCAGAATATGATTCTTATGGGTGGTTTGACAAAACATGTGCCGATTACAAAAACTGCCTTTTTAGTAGGAACACTTTCTCTTTGTGGTATTCCCCCTCTTGCTTGTTTTTGGTCTAAAGATGAAATTCTTAATGATAGTTTGTTATTTTCACCAATTTTTGCAATAATAGCTTTTTCAACAGCGGGATTAACCGCATTTTATATGTTTCGGATTTATTTACTTACTTTTGAGGGACATTTAAACACTTATTTTATAAATTACAGTGGAAAAAAAAGTAGCTCCTTCTATTCAATCTCTTTATGGGGTAAAGAAGAAGAAAAAAAACTTAATAGAAATTTTGGGTTAGTACCATTATTAACAATGAATAATACGAAAAGAGCTTCTTTTTTTGACAATAAAACATATAAAATTAGTAATAATGTAAGAAATCAAACTTTTATTACTGTTGAAAATTTTGGACTTAATACAAGAACTTTCTATTATCCCCATGAATCAGACAATACTATTCTATTTCCTATGCTTGTATTGCTTTTATTTACTTTGTTTATCGGAACCATAGGAATTCCTTTCAATCAAAAAGGAATAGAGTTTGATATATTATCAAAATTATTAACGCCGTCGATAAACCTTTTGCATAAAAATTCCCAAGATTTTGTAGATTGGTATGAATTTTTGAAAAATGCAATTTTTTCCGTGAGTATATCTTTATTTGGAATATTTATAGCATACTGTTTATATAAGCCTTTTTATTCATCTTTATTAAATTTAACCTTACTTAATTCATTTCAAAAATTGAGTTCTAAAAGAATTAGGTGGGAAAAACTAATCAATTTTGTATATAATTGGTCATATAACCGTGGTTACATAGATGTGTTTTTTAAAAAATAT